TGTCTACGCTGGTTCAAATCCAGCTCGGCCCAAAAATTTGCTGATCCACCATGAAATGATATAACCCATTTATTTGTTGTTCTCCGAAAATAAACGATGTGCTCGGATACAGAAGAATAAAAATATCATACATCTATAGCACTATTTCTTTTTTCCGTATTAGATATTTTTTCCACAAATTCGTATCTTACTTAATTCCTATCAGGATCTGTAAGTATAAAGTCTAAGGAAAGGATTAAAGTAAATAAAAAAAGGGGTCTTTTTTATTTCATTGATTCATTTTTCAATCAATTTGGAAATAACGACCGGATTACGAGTAATCCGTGTCGATCTCGCTAAAGTGCATACCTCTATCGATATTAATAGATAAATAAGTCCGCCTTGGTTAATTACAGCACAACAGTTCGAATCTAAAATAGAAAAAAGAAAGGATTTGAACGAAATTGTAAGAATATGTATGCTGTACGATTTTTACCTGGGATTGTAGTTCAATTGGTCAGAGCACCGCCCTGTCAAGGCGGAAGCTGCGGGTTCGAGCCCCGTCAGTCCCGATGGATACAAATCCAATCAAAAAAAAAAACATCAATTCATTTCGTGCGCGAAAGGGAATAAAAATAACAAAAAAATCTCATTTCTAATAGGAACCCCCCCTCTTTTTTCTTTCTTTTTTATTATTTAAAGGTAAAGGTTCCGATGAAGAAAGAAAATTTGTTAATTAATTTGGTATGGATAAAAGATCTTCCTATGTTATACTATTGAATTCTCGACGATGAATCGATTTGATAACTCAGATATTGTTATTCATGATATTGATCTGATTGGATATCATCGAGATGTAATTTATACTATGGTTGAATTTACCGAGGAAAGATTTATCATTTCTATGGGATTAAATCCCGAAGTATTTATTGGAAATTTAAGAGAAATAAAACATAGAGATTATGGAAGTAAATATTCTCGCATTTATTGCTACTGCACTCTTCATTCTAGTTCCTACTGCCTTTTTACTTATAATTTACGTAAAAACAGTAAGTCAGAGTGAATAATTTTACTTAAATATGACTTATTCATTCTTATCAATGCGATGATTGAATAAAACAAATGAAAAAGGATTTTACTTTAGGGTCTTAGTCTTGAATGAAATTATCAGACTAAAATCAGCAGATTTCTATGAAATCTGGATAATATGGTAGAAAGAAATCAAATCTATTTCTTTCTACCATACTATCTATCTATTATTTCTACCATACTATCTATCTATTATTGTAGTGTATAAAGTTTTACTCTATGTTTTATTATATAAAAATAGAGGTTTAATATGGACCAATCTACATACAATATGTATTTTCCATATATGTGTTTATATTCATATATATAGAATTTGAATTCCATATATGGAATGTACATAGCATAGCGTATCTATTTTTTTTTTCTTTGTTTCATCTATTTGAGTTGTATTGGTTGCAACCAATCTGAAATAATAATAAAAAAAAAGCAACTCTTATTCTTCCAATTCGAATTTTTATATTTCTGATATTTTTTTACAATCCCGGGATCGTATTGTATTATATTCGGTATCTAAGAAGAATAATAAAGTAATATTTTTAGTATTCCGAAGAAGTAATTGATTAAATAGTTTACAGATGATTCAGGGGCTCTCTGAGAAAGTTTTTCGTATTTCGAAAAGATTGGTGGTAACCAATTCATCGAAATAGAAATCTTAGGAAGAATTCAGTTGCAATAGGAGTGAAGTTCCTATTATTTCTATTCCGTTGATTTTCAAAATACTTCAAAATACAAAGATGGGAAGGGAATAATTCAAATATTTGTTTGATTAAAAGAGTATTTTCTATATTATCCATAGAATACATTAATATTTGAATTTCATTGATTAGTATTAATAAAATACTTAAATTAAATTCAATAGTTAACAAATTTTAGAACCCAGTTATCAAAAAATTTGTTTGATCCCTTAATTCAATTAAATTAGTAGTACTCTTAAAGTCCACTTCTTCCCCATACTACGAGGGAAAGGGAAAATGTAAAAACTACCATTAAAGCAGCCCAAGCAAGATTTACTATATCCATGTAAATTTTGTCTCCTATCAATATGAAGTAATTATTTGATTATTGTTAACTAATTTTTCTTGTATTATTTTATTCTTTTTTTGTATTTTTCATTAAAAAATATTATAATAATAGTGGAATCATCAGTACAGAGTCAAAAAGAAATTCTGGACTAACACCATTGACGAAACAATCCAATAAATCCAATTAGAACATCTAACAAGTTCTTATTTAATTTCTAGTAAAATCGGAAAACATTAAGATTAAGCATAAATCAAATATCCGGTCTTTGGAAGTATAAAAAGAATGAATCTTACTAATAGGTAGGAATAGACCTATGTTTTATTTCCCCTATTTCATTAAGTAAAAAATAGAGAATCAAGACAGATTACTTTGCATGCTCATACCCTTATTTGCATCTCTTATTTCCTTTCATTTGATCTAATCCTTACCGTCTTCCGATTCGTTCTATAAAACAATTGGAAGACAGCCTCTGAAATTCCTAGAGGTTACCGAAAAGAAAGAATTTGATTTTTATTCTAATGGAAATATAATAGAAATCATTTTTTGAATTTGATTCAAATAAAATAATATATTTCAAATAAGATAATATAATAATATATTAAATAATAATATTTATATTTAAAAATATTTCTGAAATGAAATAATAATATAAATAAAAAAAGAATATTCATATAGTATTAATATAGAATCATATAGTATTAATATAGAAATAGAACTATTTAAATAAATATGAAATAAATATCAAAAAGAAGGCCAATTAGATATTCAATCTAATTAATCTAACTAATATTGAATCAATGCGTAAACACTTATATACTTTCCATAAGTCTGTATACAAGCTTTTTCTTTCGTTCCTTTCCCAACTAAAAATGGACTTGGATTCCCTATCCCACCTATCCCTATCCAATCTAATTCAAGACACAGTCAATAGACGTACACTACAGCAGTGGTGCAGTGAAAGGACTAAAATTTCAAGATTTATCAATTCCTTTTCACCACTAGAATTTTTCCTTGAATCCGAGACGAAACTATTTTCAGCATTTTAGAGAACTAACCTCTCGATGCTTAAAATGAAAAATAAAACAAGTCCAAAGAGCCCTTTTCCCGCGCTCTTGCTTCCGCTGAAAAAAAAAAATTCAAGTTTTCTATCAACAAAATAGAATACAGTATTTCAATTCTCTTGCCGATCAGGCGACACCCGGATTTGAACTGGGGAAAAAGGATTTGCAGTCCCCCGCCTTACCACTCGGCCATGCCGCCAAGATGATACAAAAAAAAATATATGAGAATACCCCTCCTTCTTTTTTGGTTTTTTGAGGAGCGGGGTTTCTAAACTTTTTTATGTGTTTATGTATTAAATTCTGTTTTCTTTAATCCCATTCTTCAAAGAGCCCTCCTTTTTTTCTATTGAAAAAACAAAGGTACACCTTCAGTCAGTCACAAAAGCAAAAATTTCTGGACAAATCGCAACCATTAATTATGAATTCCTGAATAATTCTTGAATTTGAATCTAAAATGGTTTTTTTTACTTATTCTATGAGAAAAAAATGTAAATTGATACATAATCAATATTTCTTTATTTTTTATAATCCTTCTTCATTTCAATTATAACAGCAACTGTCAGGATATGTAAACCCTAAAACATAAATTTGGATTCTTACACGGATATTATCTAATCTGTTATCTTATTCGTATAAAATACCTATATTATAGGAAATTTTCAAGAAATTCTCGTGCTTCCATTTTTTTTTTGACAAGTTTTTATTAAATAGATTAATAGAAAAAAATGGAACACGACATGCGCTGTCCCGAACAAATATGACTGCAATTGCAATAAAGTAAGAAACATATATAGATAGTTATAGCTGGAGTTAGATCTGTGCATGTTTAATAAATACAAGCTTTATTCTGCAATTCTATTCTCAAATTCTAAAAAAAAAACAGGTAAAAATATCTTTCTTCTTTGGAAATTAGAATTCTTTCTTGAACAATTGAAAAGGTTAAGTTCTAAAAAAATCAATTCTATATTGTTTCTGATTATTAGATTAGATCTTTCTCTCATCGAGCCAAACAAATCCCGAATTCATTTTTTTTTGGTACCCAATCAAATTAGAAAGAATATGTAATATCATAATAATAGTAGAAATAGAATTCATTTTTTGTTTTGATATTCTTTCTTAAAAATCCTCTGAAGTCTAGGTAGAATTTTTCAATTCGTTTCCATTTCTATGAAAATTTGGAGTCTATCCATTTGTTTTGTTGAAAATTCCAATTTCAGTATAAAATTCTATTTATTCCTCTTTTCATAATAGGTCTTTTATAGACGGAGTTAGGTAAAATTTCATGTGATTCAGTAAAAAGAACAGAAATTCCATTATCGCTAAATCCATTCTATTCATGTGATTCAATGAAGAATGACAGCAAATCGTGGAATATTTTTTATAAAATAAATGGGAAAATTGAAAATGCTTGGGGTTGGAAATGAGGAAATGTTTACACTACCAGGGTTGAATCAAATACAATTTGAAGGGTTTTGTAGGTTTCTTGATCAGGGATTAACAGAAGAACTTTTTAAGTTTCCAAAAATTGAAGATACAGATCAAGAAATTGAATTTCAATTATTTGTGGAAACATATAAATTGGTAGAACCCTCGATAAAAGAAAAAGATGCCATATATGAATCACTTACATATTCCTCTGAATTATATGTATCTGCGGGATTAATTTGGAAAAACAGTAGGAATATCCAAGAACAAACTATTTTTATTGGAAACATTCCTCTAATGAATTCTCTGGGAACTTCTATAGTAAATGGAATATACAGAATTGTAATTAATCAAATATTGCAAAGTCCTGGTATCTATTACCGGTCAGAATTGGACCATAACGGAATTTCGGTCTATACTGGCACAATAATATCAGATTGGGGAGGAAGATTAGAATTAGAGATTGATAGAAAAGCAAGGATATGGGCTCGTGTGAGTAGAAAACAGAAAATATCTATTTTAGTTCTATTATCAGCTATGGGTTCGAATTTAAGCGAAATTCTAGAGAATGTTTGCTACCCTGAAATTTTTTTGTCTTTCCTGAATGATAAGGAGGAAAAGAAAATCGGGTCAAAAGAAAATGCCATTTTGGAGTTTTATCGACAATTTACTTGTGTAGGTGGAGATCCAGTATTTCCTGAATCTTTATGTACCGAATTACAAAAAAAATTTTTTCAACAAAGATGTGAATTAGGAGAGATTGGTCGACGAAATATGAACCGAAGACTTAATCTTGATATACCTCAAAACAATACATTTTTGTTACCGCGAGATATATTGAAAGCTGCGGATCATCTGATTGGAATGAAATTTGGAATGGGTACACTTGACGATATGAATCATTTGAAAAATAAACGTATTCGTTCTGTAGCAGATCTCTTACAAGATCAATTTGGATTGGCCCTGGTTCGTTTAGAAAATATAGTTAGGGGAACTATATGTGGAGCAATTAGATATAAATTGATACCGACTCCTCAGAATTTGGTGACTTCAACTCCTTTAACAACCACTTATGAATCTTTTTTTGGATTACATCCATTATCTCAAGTTTTGGATCGAACCAATCCATTGACCCAAATAGTTCATGGGAGAAAATTGAGTTATTTGGGACCTGGAGGATTGACGGGTCGAACTGCTAGTTTTCGGATACGAGATATCCATCCTAGTCACTATGGACGCATTTGTCCAATTGACACCTCTGAAGGAATCAATGTTGGACTCATAGGATCTTTAGCAATTCATGCGAGGATTGGTCGTTGGGGGTCTATAGAAACTCCGTTTTATGAAATCTCTGAGAAATCAAAAAAAATAGACATGCTTTATTTATCACCAAGTAGAGATGAATACTATATGGTAGCCACGGGAAATTATTTAGCACTGAATCGAGGTATTCAGGAGGAACAGATTGTTCCAGCTCGATATCGTCAAGAATTTCTGACTATTGCATGGGAACAGGTTCATCTTCGAAGTATTTTTCCCTTCCAATATTTTTCTATTGGAGCTTCCCTTATTCCTTTTATCGAGCATAATGATGCGAATCGAGCTTTAATGAGTTCTAATATGCAACGTCAAGCAGTTCCGCTTTCTCGGTCCGAAAAGTGCATTGTTGGAACTGGATTGGAACGCCAAGTGGCCTTAGATTCAGGAGTTCTTGTTATAGCCGAACACGAGGGAAAGATCATTTATAACGATACTGATAAGATCATTTTCTTTGGAAATGGATATACTCTAAGCATTCCATTAGTTATATATCAACGTTCCAACAAAAATACTTGCATGCATCAAAAACCCCAGGTTCAGCGAGGTAAATGCATTAAAAAGGGACAAATTTTAGCGGATGGTGCTGCTACAGTTGGCGGTGAACTCGCTTTGGGAAAAAACGTATTAGTAGCTTATATGCCATGGGAAGGTTACAATTCTGAAGATGCTGTACTCATTAGTGAACGTCTGGTCTATGAAGATATTTATACTTCTTTTCACATACGGAAATATGAAATTCAGACTCATGTGACAAGCTATGGTCCTGAAAGAATCACTAATCAAATTCCACACCTAGAAGCCCATTTACTCCGAAATTTAGACAAAAATGGAATTGTGATCCTGGGATCTTGGGTAGAAACAGGCGATATTTTAGTGGGTAAATTAACGCCTCAAATGGCGAAAGAATCTTCGTATGCCCCGGAAGATAGATTATTACGAGCTATACTTGGGATTCAGGTATCCACCTCAAAGGAAACTTGTCTAAAACTACCTATAGGTGGTAGGGGCCGAGTTATTGATGTCAGATGGATCCAAAAAAAGGGGGGTTCTAGTTATAATCCAGAAATGATTCATATATATATATTACAGAAACGTGAAATTAAAGTAGGTGATAAAGTGGCCGGGAGACATGGAAATAAAGGTATCGTTTCAAAGATTCTGTCTAGACAGGATATGCCTTATTTGCAAGATGGAAGACCCGTTGATATGGTCTTCAATCCATTAGGGGTACCCTCGCGAATGAATGTAGGACAGATTTTTGAATGTTCACTCGGATTAGCGGGGGGTATGCTAGATAGACATTATCGAATAGCACCTTTTGATGAGAGATATGAACAAGAGGCTTCGAGAAAACTTGTATTTTCCGAATTATATGAAGCCAGTAAACAAACATCGAATCCATGGATATTTGAACCCGAGTATCCGGGAAAAAGCAGAATATTTGATGGAAGAACAGGGAATCCTTTTGAACAGCCTGTTATAATTGGAAAGCCTTATATATTGAAATTAATTCATCAAGTTGATGATAAAATACATGGACGTTCCAGTGGACATTATGCACTTGTGACGCAACAACCCCTTAAAGGGAGGGCCAAGCAAGGAG